ACTTTAATGTAAAGTTTAATAATTTTGGTTCAAGAAACCTAAAAGGTATTATATTTTAATATCAGGTTTTTGAAAATAGTAGAAAACCATTAATCTAATTGGAAAGCACAATCTTTTTTATATATTTAGATTGTGCTTTCTGTGGATTGATGGTTTTCTACTATTTCTTGGTATATAGGATCTTGTTGTATATATATATAATCTACAGAATATCAGTTCTATTAGGTTCATCTATATATATATAATAAATTTATTAAATAGTCAACACCACTTTAGTGTGTATGCATATAAAAAAATTTTAAATACTTATAGTTAAAATGTATTATATGCAGTATATTTATATATATATATATCTATTAAATAATGCTTATATATTATAAAAAATATATTATACCAACCTCGTAAAAAAACTATTGTTTATTTTCAAAGCATGGGTGGGAAAAGGCACCAATTTTAATGGTATTAAAATTTTGATCACTATTTATCATCATCACCGATAATTTTTCCTTTTTTGCTAGAAAAAAAAAAGAGGAAAAATTAGGTATAGTATTAATAGTATTGTTCTTTTTAATGATTGTTGATTATTTGTTATTATGTTTTGAAGAGAAATGTTGAATAGTTTGGTGGCTGTTCACGTTTTTGAAATGCTTGGGGGCGTGCCCCCCAAGATCTCTTGGACCCGCAGAATGATTTGGGTTTTTTAAGTTTATTTATTCTTTAATTTTTTAATTTTGTATATTATTAAGGTTAATTTATAAGTTGATCCGATAATTAGGTCGTGAATAATAAAGTTGAGAGTTGTTGATTTAAGAGATGTTGAATAGTTTGGCTGGCTGTTCACGTTTTGAAATGCTTGGGGGCGTGCCCCCCAAGATCTCTTGGACCGCAAAATGATTTGGGTTTTTTAAGTTTATTTATTCTTTAATTTTTTAATTTTGTATATTATTAAGGTTAATTTATAAGTTGATCCGATAATTGGGTCGTGAATAATAAAGTTTTATTCTTGCTTTGTTATTTGCATTTAGGAGATTTTACATATATTGAATATCTAAAGGATAAATATAGTAGTAATTAGTATTATACAATAAGATTATTTTTGATATAGTTTTTCTTATAGTATTGGTTAAATGCGTGCCAGCTGCCGCGGTTAGACGTGAAATACGAGTAAATAATTTTGATTGGAAGTTAATTGTTTTTTTTTCATATATTTTATTATTAGTTTTGGTGGAATAAAGTAAATTGTGTTTAATTGGTTAATAATATTATGAGGCTTCGAAATATATTTGATAAACTAGGATTAGATACCCTATTATATGTTATGTAAATCTAGATATATTGGGGTAGTAGTAGGTATGATCTTGAAACCCAAAGAATTTGGCGGTGTTTTAGTCCATTCAGAGGAATCTGTCCTGTGATTGATAATACACGATTTATGTTACTTAATCTTGTTATCAGTTTATATGCTGCCGTCAGTAGGATTATCTTGTGGAGAGTATAAAATTTCATTATATTTTATTTTTTATTATGTCAGGTCAAGGTGTAGCTAATGGATAAGTAGTGATGGATTACAATAAGTTTATTTATATGGATAGTAATTTGAATAATTTATTTGAAGGTGGATTTGATTGTAAATTAATATAAATTGATTAATTGATTTTGGCTCTAGAATGTGTACATATCGCCCGTCGCTCTCGTTTTAAGATGAGATAAGTCGTAACATAGTAGATGTACCGGAAGGTGTATCTGGAATGGCAAAGTAGAGCTTGGATAGTGAGCATTCCATTTACATTGGAGAGGTTTTGTGCAAATCAGATATTTTGATAATATGAATATTATTGTTATTATTAATTAAAAGTATTTTTTATGTTATTATTTTAGTATTGTTATGAATTTATTTATATTATTATAGTTTATTATTACAGTGATGGTTGAATGAAAGAGTTGAAAATTTTATTTTTAAGGAGAAAAGTTTTTGTACCTTTTGTATCAGGGTTTATTAAAAATTATTAATTTATTTTTAAGTTCTCGAATTGGAAAGAGTTATTTGTTTATGATTTATATTGTTATATAAATATATTGAATTGATAAGTGGTAATGAAATGTTATTCGTTTTCTTGGATATCTAGTTTCTCAAGATGGAAATTTAATTTTGGTTTTTTATTATAATATTTATTAGTATTTAAATTTATTTATGTATTATAGGAAATACTTATGATTCTGGGGATAAGCTCGGATTTAAAATTTAGATATATAATATCATTGTTTTGGAATATGAGCTTTTAATTAGCTATTATTTGTGAGTTTGTTATAGGTCAATTTATTTAATTATTTATATGATTATATTGAGTGTATATTGGGATGTTAAAATTAATTTTTATTTTATGTAATAATGATGTAATTAGTAAATGATTTGATTGTTTGAATTATATTAATGTTTATTTATTTTAAGGAATTAGGCAAAATAATTGTTCGCCTGTTTAACAAAAACATGTCTTCTTGAAATGATATGAAGTCGTACCTGCCCAATGAGTTTTTGAATGGCCGTGGTATATTGACCGTGCAAAGGTAGCATAATCATTAGTCCCTTAATTGGAGGCTGGAATGAATGGTTTGACGAAACAATTACTGTCTCTTGATAATGATTTGAATTTTACTTTTGAGTTAAAAGGCTCAAATGTTGATAGGGGACGAGAAGACCCTATAGATCTTGATAATTTATATTAATTTTTTTGTTTGGATGGTATTTATTAAATTTTAGTATATTGTATTTGGTTGGGGTGACAAGAGAATATAATAACTTCTTATTATTTAACTATGATGATTGGTTAATTGATCCTATATTATGGAATGAAGATGAAGATACCTTAGGGATAACAGCGTAATGTTATTGGAGAGTTCTTATTGATAATAAAGATTGCGACCTCGATGTTGGATTAAGAACATTATTAGGTGCAGAAGCTTAATTTATTGGTCTGTTCGACCATTAAATTCTTACATGATCTGAGTTCAGACCGGTGTGAGCCAGGTTGGTTTCTATCTCTATTTATTTTTATATATTTTAGTACGGAAGGGATTGAATATATTAAATGTTTTATTGTTTAGAATGATATTAATACTATTTTGGCAGAATTAAGTGCTATGAATTTAGAATTCATGAATGTAATAATATTACATATAGTATTGTCTAATTATTTATTGGGTTTGTTCAATTATATTGTATTAGTTATTTTTGTTTTGATTGGTGTGGCTTTTTTAACTTTGGTGGAACGTAAAGTATTGGGTTATATTCAGATTCGAAAAGGTCCTAATAAGGTAGGTATTATAGGTATTCCTCAGCCTTTTGCTGATGCTATTAAATTATTTTGTAAGGAACAGACTTACCCTATAATGTCTAATTATTTAATATATTTTTTTTGTCCAGTGTTTAGTTTATTTATATCTTTATTGGTTTGATTAATTTATCCTTTAGGATGTGAATTAATTTCATTTGATTTGGCATTGTTGTTCTTTTTTTGTTGTACAGGGATGGGAGTTTATTCTATGATGTTAGCTGGTTGATCTTCTAATTCTAATTATGCTTTATTAGGTGGGCTTCGTGCTGTAGCTCAAACGATTTCTTATGAGGTGAGAATGTCACTTATTTTATTAAGATACATTGTATTGGTTGGGGGTTTTGGAATGAATTTATTTTATTGTCACCAGTTGTTTATATGATTCTTTTTTCTTTGTGTTCCTTTATTTTTTTGTTGATTTTCTTCTTGTTTAGCTGAAACTAATCGTACTCCTTTTGATTTTTCGGAAGGGGAATCTGAATTGGTATCTGGTTTTAATATTGAGTATAGAAGAGGAGGTTTTGCACTAATTTTTATAGCCGAATATTCAAGAATTTTGTTTATGAGAATGTTGACTGTTTTAATCTTTTTTGGAGGTGATTTATTTTCTTTGTTGTTTTATTTTATATTGGTTTTTATGTCATTTATTTTCATTTGAGTACGTGGAACGTTACCACGTTTTCGTTATGATAAATTGATATATTTGGCTTGAAAAATTTATTTGCCTGTTTCTTTAAATTATTTTATTTTTTTTTGTTGTTATTCGTTTTGAATTAATAATAGTATAGTTTATTGAGACATTTTAGGAAATAAGTTAATAGAATAGTGAATTCTATCTTTTGTTTTCAAAACAAATGCTTTAAGCTTATTAACTTAGTTTGTTAGTTGGTCTCATAATTTAAAGGTTATGGGATTAATTAAGAAGTATAAAAAGTATAGGAAAGTTAGAATTTGTCCTGTTAAGATGAAAGGTTCTTCAACTGGCCGTGCTCCAATTCAAGTTAATAATATAACAATTGATGTATATGATCAAAATAAGAATTGATTAAATGGGTAGAATTGTATTCTACGGAATTTGTTATTGGAAGTGAAAGGTAAGATGAATAGAATGGCAATAGATGTTACAAGAGCTATAACTCCTCCTAGCTTGTTGGGAATTGATCTTAAAATTGCATATGCAAATAAAAAATATCATTCTGGTTGAATATGTACGGGGGTCACTAAAGGGTTGGCTGGAATAAAATTATCAGGATCTCCTAATAGATAAGGATTTGTTAGTGATAAAATAGTTAATATTATTATTATAAATAGAAATCCTACAATATCTTTAAAAGTAAAGTATGGGTGAAATGGGATTTTGTCTAAATTTCTATTAATTCCTATGGGGTTATTTGAACCTGTTTGATGAAGAAATAATAAGTGAATTATTACAAATGCAGCTACGATAAATGGGATTATAAAATGGAAAGTAAAGAATCGAGTTAGGGTAGCATTATCAACTGCAAATCCACCTCATACTCATTGTACTAGTTCATTACCAAGATAAGGAATTGCTGATAGTAAATTAGTAATAACGGTGGCTCCTCAAAATGATATTTGACCTCATGGTAAAACATAACCTATAAAAGCGGCAGCTATAACTAGAAATAAAATAATAACTCCTACTATTCAAGTGTATATTAGATTATAAGATCCATAATATATTCCACGTCCTACATGAATATAAAGACAGATGAAAAAGAATGATGCTCCATTGGCATGGAGAGTTCGTAGTAATCAACCAAAATTTACATCTCGACAAATGTGTGTTACTCTATTAAATGCTATGGTAATATCAGCAGTATAGTGTATGGCTAGGAAGATTCCTGTTATAAGTTGAATAACTAAACATAATCCTAGTAATGATCCAAAGTTTCATCATGTTGAAATATTTGATGGTGTTGGTAAGTCAATTAAGGAATTATTAATGATTTTGATTAGAGGGTGTCTTGATCGTAAAGGTTTATTCATTAGTTTGAGTGTCGTAATGGTCCTTCTTGAAAGGAAGTAATTTTTACAATAATGATCAAAGTAATTAGAAGGTAAATAATTGTTGTGATTGTTAATGAGAAATTGGGATAATTATATAATTGATTTAGGTTATTTCTTTCTATTGATAAATTGATAAAATTATTTATGAAGGATTCGTTTTTGAGTAGATTTGATAATAGGTGGTTGTTATAATTAATTAATATTATTATTAATATGGGGATTAAAGTTGTGAAAATTAATATGGTTTTAGTGGGTAGTTGAAATATTTCATTGGATGCTAGTCTTGTAATATAAATAAATAATACTATTATACCTCCTAGGAAAGTGTTATGAATAGGATGTATGAAAATCAAAAGGAATATGAAATTGATCCTGTGGTTAAGCAAATTATTGTTGTTTGTATAATAATTAATATGGTGATGGCTAAGGGATGATTTATTATGATGAATGTTATATTGATAATTATAATAATGAATGTTATTGTTAATAAGAAAATATCAGAGAATAGTTTAAGTAAAATATTAATTTTGGGGATTAGTGATGGAACATAATGTTCTTTCTCTGAAGTTTTAAAAGATAATCTTAATTTTGGTTTACAAGACCAATGTTTTATTTTAAACTATTAAAACTTATGTTTACATTTTTGTGTTTTGTAGTGGTTATGTTTTGTTATTTGAGAGGGCTTTGAGTTTATTGTTCTAAACGAAAGCATTTATTGATTATTTTATTAAGTTTGGAGTATATAGTGTTGTTTACTTTTTTTATGTTAATATCTTGATTAGGAATATTATCTTATGAATTGTTTTTTTCAATGATTTATTTGGTGTTTGCGGTTTGTGAAGGTTCTTTAGGTTTGGGTATTTTAATTTCTATAGTACGTTCTCATGGGAATGATTATTTTCAATCTTTTGTAGTATTACGATGTTAAAATTTATTTTATTATTAATGTTTATGATCCCTCTTTCTTTTTTAAATGGAATATTTTGATGGGTGGTTCAGTTTTTATTTTTTTTTATAACATTTATTTATATATTATCTATTAATGTTAGTGGAAATTTTGAAGGTTTAAGATATAATTGGGGCTTTGATTTATTATCATATGGTTTGATTTTGTTGAGATTTTGAGTTTGTGGATTAATAATTGTGGCTAGAGTTTCAGTTTATCATTATGATTATTATAAGAATTATTTTATTTTCATAATTATTTTTTTAATATTAATATTAATATGTGCTTTTTCAAGTATTGATATATTATCTTTTTATATTTTTTTTGAAAGAAGATTAATTCCTACGTTATTTTTAATTTTAGGATGAGGTTATCAACCTGAACGTGTACAAGCTGGTATTTATTTATTGTTTTATACATTATTAGCATCATTACCTTTATTAATTAGTTTATTAAGTTTTTATACTAGAAATGGGACTTTGTATTTATATGGGGTTTGAGGGGATGAAATTATAAATGTATATATTTATTTAAGAATGATTGTTGCTTTTTTAGTTAAAATACCTATGTTTATGGTTCATTTATGATTACCTAAAGCTCATGTTGAAGCTCCTATTTCTGGTTCAATGGTATTAGCTGGTGTTTTATTGAAGTTAGGTGGTTATGGGTTAATACGTATTTTTAGTATTATAACATTATGCTGTATAAAATATAATTTTGTTTGAATTGGTATTAGATTAGTTGGAGGATTTTTAATAAGTTTAGTATGTTTACGTCAAGTTGATTTGAAATCCTTAATTGCTTATTCTTCTGGTAGTTCATATAGGTATAGTATTAAGTGGATTAATGACTTTGAATTCTTGAGGTTTTTGTGGGTGTTTTTTAATAATAATTGGGCATGGTTTATGTTCATCTGGATTATTTTGTTTATCAAATATTGTATATGAACGGTTAGGAAGTCGTACTTTGATTATTATTATGGGGTTAATATGTTTAATACCTACTTTAACATTGTGATGATTTTTACTTACTTCTTCTATTATAGCAGCTCCTCCTTCATTGAATTTGTTGGCGGAAATTACATTAATTATTACAGTAATAAGATGAAATTGATTTACAATGTTAATGATTGCTTTTATATCATTTTTTGGGTGCTGCTTATAGATTGTATTTATTCTCTTATAGTCAGCATGGAATGAATTTTTCTGGTTTATATAGTTATATTAATGGTTATTTTCGTGAATATATATTGTTATTTTTACATTGGTTTCCTTTATATATGTTATTTTTACGAGGGGATTATTTTTTTTCTTGTATTTAGCTTTATTAGTTTATTAAAATGTTGATTTGTGATTTCAAAGGATATTATGAATATATTAGGCTATTAATTATAATAATTTATTTGGATATTGTCTTTTGTTGTGTTATTTATTTTTGTTTTAATTATATTTTTTTTTTGGTTTTTTTGATTATATATTTTTTATTGTTATTTTTTTGGATTGATTGAACGGTTCTATTGTTTTTATAATTTTTATTTTTGATTGATGTCTCTTATTTTTATATCTTTTGTTATATATATTTCTTCTTTAGTTATTTATTATAGAGAGGATTATATATCTGGTGAAGTAAATATAAATCGTTTTATTATAATTGTTTTAATGTTTATTCTTTCTATAGGCCTTTTAATTATTAGTCCTAATTTAATTAGTATTTTGTTAGGTTGAGATGGTTTGGGGTTTAGTTTCTATGTGTTTGGTTATTTATTATCAGAATGTAAAGTCTTACAGTGCTGGTATATTAACTGCTTTATCAAATCGAATTGGTGATGTTTCTATTTTAATTTCTATTGCTTGAATATTAAATTTTGGTGGTTGAAATTACATTTATTATTATGATTTTATTTGTGATTCTTTTGAAATAAAAGTTATTACTATATTAATTATTCTTGCTTCTATAACAGCAAGAGCTCAAATTCCTTTTTCTTCTTGACTTCCTGCAGCTATAGCTTCTCCCACACCCGTTTTTGCTTTATTGTTTTCTTCTACTCTTGTTACTGCGGGGGTGTTTATTTATTAATTCGGTTTGGAATAATTATTGAATTATATTCAATAAGTAATTTTGTTTTATTTATTGGTTGCTTAACTATATTTATGTCAGGTTTGGGTGCTAATTTTGAGTTTGATTTAAAGAGGATTATTGCTTTATCTACGTTAAGCCAGTTAGGCCTTATGATGAGAACTATTGGTTTGGGTTGTTATGATTTGGCTTTTTTTCATTTATTAACTCATGCATTATTTAAAGCTTTATTATTTATGTGTGCCGGTGTTATTATTCATGGTTTTAATGATCTTCAAGATATTCGTGGTATGGGTGGTATTATTAATCAAATACCTCTAACTTCTGTATGTTTTTTAATTTCTAATTTGGCTTTATGTGGTATACCTTTTTTGTCAGGATTTTATTCTAAGGATTTAATTTTAGAATTAAGATTAATAAGAAATTCTAATTTATTAATTTTCCTGCTATTTTTTCTTTCTGCTGGTTTAACAGTGTGTTATACTTTTCGATTAATTTATTATGTTGTGGTAGGTGAATTTAATTTCAAAAGAATACATTGTTTAGGTGATGAAAATTACGGGTTTATTGGGCCTATATTTATATTAGTATTAATATCTGTAATTGGTGGTTCATTAATATCATGAGTAATAATTTATACTCCTGTGATAATTTGTTTACCTTTTTATATAAAAATCTTGGCTTTAATGGTAAGTTTAATTGGTGGTTGAATGGGTTTTGAACTATCTTTGATAGTAAATTATAGTAGATTTTATTTTGATAAAAATTATTTAGTGAGATTTTTAGGTTCAATATGATTTATGCCTTATATCTCTACTTATATGATTAGTTCTTTCCCTTTATATAGTGGATTGAAGATTGTTCGTGTTATTGATTGTGGGTGGAGTGAAGAATATGGAGGTCAAGGTATATTTATATATTTGTATAAGATGAGAATAATAAATCAAGATTATCAATTTAATTATTTTAAGTATTATTTATTGAGATTTATATTTTGAGTATTTATTTTTGTAGTGTTTTTGATTTATACGGCATATTACTTGAATAGCTTATGAAGAGTATAACATTGAAGATGTTAAGGAGATATCATTATCTTTAGGTATTATTATTATTAATTGAAACCAAAAAGAGGTATATTATTGTTAATAATATCATTGAATTTATTTTCCAATTAAGGAAATGAGATGTTCAAGAGTGAGCTGCTAACTTATCTCTTTAGCGGTTGAATTCCGTTGTTATTTCTAATTTATATAGTTTATAATAAAACGGTATATTTTCATTATACAGAAAATGTTTTGATATTTATAAATAATTAAGGATTAAATAATCTTTCTTTCAGGTCGAAACTGAATGCATAATTGCTTCTTAATTGAGATTAATTGAATTAATCAATACCTTTTGAATGCAACCCAAATATTATATTTAACTATAATCCCTATTCTGCTCATTGCAAGGCTCCTTGATTTCATTCCAAAATAACGGGTGGCACACCTCCATAATAATGGGTGGGAAAGAGTCTTCCCCATCAATATTGACCGCGGCTGTTATAGCGCAGATTCTCCCCCCCATTACATGAAAAAATTTCTCTCCTTTTGGAGAGATATTCTCAAAGGAGAAAGTCAGTCACGCTGCCGCCTCTTTTTTGGATCCAAATTCCCCATCTCAAATGAGAGGAGTTTTTCTCCATCTTGAAGTCTTTTTTTTTGGTAAAATTAATGATAAGGGTATTTATAATAATTGTGTAAAATAAAGGTTGAAAATAGTTAATCGTAGAAGTGATTATAATTATTTTTTTTTGAGAATCAATCCCTCTTGATTTGGAGTCCCATATACTATATATATACTAAATAAATATCTACCTCATCAGTAAAATGAGATATATAAAAATAATCATTCCATATTTCCAATGTCAGTATCATGCTGCTGCTTCAAATCCAAAATGGTGATTGGATGAAAAATGGAATATAATATGTCGTATTAAACATACTGATAAGAACGTTGTACCAATAATGACATGTAATCCGTGAAATCCTGTAGCTATAAAGAAAGATGATCCATAGACTGAATCTGCAATGGTAAATGGAGCTTCGATATATTCATATGCCTGTAAGATAGTAAAACATACTCCCAAAATAATTGTTAATAATAATCCTTGAGTGGTTTGTCTATAATTACTTTCTATTAATCTATGATGAGCTCATGTTACTGTGATTCCCGATGCAAGAAGAATAGCTGTATTTAGTAAGGGGATTTGTATAGGATTAAATGGTTTGATACCTGAGGGTGGTCACATTATTCCTAATTCAATAGTGGGAGCTAGTCTTCTATGGAAAAATGCTCAGAAAAAAGAAATGAAGAAAAATACTTCTGATACAATAAATAAGATTATTCCTCATCGTAATCCGAAGTTTACAACAGATGTATGTATTCCTTGGTAAGTTCCTTCTCGTGTAATATCACGTCATCATTGAATTATAGTTAGTAGGGTAATTAAAACTCCTGTTGAGATAATAATAAATTTATATTGATGAAATATTCTAATTAAACCTGCTGCTATTTTAATACCTCAAATAGCACCTGTAATGGGTCATGGTCTCATATTTACTAAATGAAATGGGTGAGTTTGGTGTGTTGACATTAATTTACTTCTCTGGAATATAATGTGGTTAATACAGCAAATACGTAAGATTGAATAATGGAAACTGCTAACTCAAGAATTAATAATAGAATTTGTGATAGAATAAGAATTTGAATTAAAATGGCTGAATTTATAATTATAGGCCCTGTATTTCCTAATAATGTTAATAGGAGATGTCCTGCAATTATATTTGCGGCTAATCGTACTGCTAAAGTTAATGGACGAATAATATTTCTAATCGTCTCAATACATACTATAAAAGGTATTAAAATGGGAGGGGTACCTTGAGGTACTAAGTGTGCAAATATATGTTGAGTATTATTAATTCAACCATATAATATAAATGATAATCAAAATGGTAGAGCTAATGATAGTGTAAATGTTAGATGACTAGATCTTGTAAAAATATAGGGAAATAATCCTAGGAAATTATTAAATAAGATGATAGAAAATACTGAAATAAATATGAATGATCTTCCTATATTTTTATTCCCTACTAGTAGAGTTTTGAATTCATTATATAATTTGTTGATCAATAAATTTCATATTAGTGATCTTCGGTTTGGAATTAATCAGTAGGAGGATGGCAAGATTAATATTCCTAGTAATGTTCTTAATCAATTTATTGGGATGTTAAAAATGTTAGATGTGGGATCAAATGAGGAGAATAAATTAGTTATCATTTTCAATTAGTTGAATTAATTTTGAAATATATTTTTTTCTTATTAAGGTTGGCTGAATTAAGAAAGTAATTTATTGTTATAATAATTATTAATGTTATAATAAAGAAAATTATTAAAGATATTCATATTATTGGGGCTATTTGAGGAATTAAGAGATATTACTATAGTAATAATTTTAATATGACATATTAATGTTATAATTAACTAATCTCTTTCATTAGAAGTAGTCGTTAATTACTATAATATGATTTAAGAGACCATTACTTACTTTCAGTCATCTAATGATGAATAGTTTTTTACTCAATTAATAAAAGTTTTTAAATTTACTCTTTCAATTACGATTGGTATAAAACTGTGGTTGGCACCACAGATTTCTGAACATTGTCCATAAAATACACCAGGTCGATTAATTATGAAGTTAATTTGATTTAATCGACCTGGTGTAGCATCAGTTTTTACCCCTAAAGCTGGTACTGTTCATGAGTGAATTACGTCAGCAGCTGTAACTAATGTTCGAATTTGGGTGTTTATTGGTAAGATTGTTCGATTATCTACATCTAGGAGTCGAAATGATCTTATATTTTCTAAAGCTGATATATAAGAATCAAATTCAATTGTATTTTTAAAATCTATATATTCATATGATCAATATCATTGATGACCAATCGTTTTTATTGTAATTAAAGGATCTATGGATTCATCTAGTAAGTATAATAATCGTAATGAAGGTAAAGCAATAAAAATTAATGTAATAGCAGGTAGAATGGTTCAAATAATTTCAATGGTTTGTCCTTCAAGAAGAAATCGATTAGTATATAAATTGAAAAATAATATTGATATAATATATGTGACGAGAACAGTAATTATTAATAAAATTAATAAGGTGTGGTCGTGAAAGAAGATAAGTTGTTCTATCAGGGGGGATGATCTATTTTGTAAATTTAAATTGGATCATGTGGCCATATACTAAAAAAAGGAATCCTTTATTAATGAAGCTTAAATTCATTGCACTTTTCTGCCATATTAGTAATTAGAAAGAATTGGAAGTTCTGAATATGAATGTTCTGCAGGTGGTAAATTTTGGAATCATTCTAAGGATCTATTTGAATTTATAGAAAATAAAAGTTTTCGATGAGAAATCATTCTTTCTCATATGATGAAAATTAATATAATAATTCCGATTAAGGAAATAGTTGAACCTAATGATGATAAAATATTTCATGAAGTATAAGCGTCTGGATAATCGGAATATCGTCGTGGTATGCCAGCTAATCCTAAAAAATGTTGAGGGAAAAATGTTAAATTAACTCCAATGAATATTACTATGAATTGTATTTTTAATCATTTAGGATTTATTGTTAATCCTGTAAATAAAGGATATCAGTGAATAAATCCGGCTATAATTGCAAATACTGCTCCTATAGAAAGTACATAATGGAAGTGAGCAACTACATAATATGTATCATGAAGGATAATATCAATTGATGAATTTGCTAATACAATTCCTGTTAAACCTCCAATAGTAAATAGGAAAACAAACCCTAAGGATCATAATAATGAAGGATTGTAGGATAATTGAGATCCATGGAGGGTTGCTAATCAACTAAAAATTTTAATTCCTGTTGGGACGGCAATAATTATAGTTGCTGAAGTGAAATATGCTCGGGTATCCACATCTATTCCAACAGTAAATATATGATGTGCTCATACAACAAATCCTAATAAACCAATGGCTAATATGGCATAAATTATCCCAAGTGTTCCAAATGCTTCCTTTTTACCTCTTTCTTGTCTAATAATATGAGAAATTATTCCAAAGCCTGGTAAAATAAGAATATAAACCTCTGGATGCCCAAAGAATCAAAATAAATGTTGATATAAAATAGGATCACCCCCTCCTGCAGGATCAAAAAATGAAGTATTTAAATTTCGATCTGTTAATAATATGGTAATAGCACCAGCTAATACTGGTAATGATAACAATAGTAAAAGAGCTGTAATACCAACGGCTCATACGAATAATGGAGTTTGATCTATTGATATTCCAGGGGCTCGTATATTAATTATGGTTGTAATAAAATTGACAGCTCCTAGAATTGAGGAAATTCCCGCTAAATGTAATGAAAAAATGGCTAAATCAACTGATGCTCCTGCGTGAGCAATACCAGTTGATAAAGGTGGATATACTGTTCATCCTGTTCCTGCCCCATTTTCAACTATTCTTCTGGTTAATAAAAGGGTTAATGATGGTGGTAATAATCAAAATCTTATATTATTTATTCGTGGAAATGCTATATCAGGAGCTCCTAATATTAGTGGAACTAATCAATTTCCGAAACCCCCAATTATAATTGGTATTACTATGAAAAAGATTATGACAAATGCATGTGCAGTAACAATAACATTATAAGTTTGATCATCACCAATAAGATATCCTGGTTGTCCTAATTCTGTTCGAATTAAAATACTTAAAGATGTACCTACTATTCCAGATCAAGCTCCAAAAATGAAATATAAAGTTCCAATGTCTTTATGATTAGTAGAAAATAATCATCGCATCGATAAAGTGGCTGAATAATAGGCGATAGATTGTAATCCTTTTTATGAAAATTTTTTTTCCTTTATCATGTGGGGTCTTATATTCAATAATGATTTTAGACTGCAATTCTAAAGGTGTAATTTTACTAAGACCCAAAATGTCACTATTTCATTTTCAGCTTTGAAGGCTAATAGTTTTATTAACTTAAGACCTTATATTCTGAAAAATATAATAGGATATAAAGGAAGTAATAAAAGAGATATTCTTGTTAGTAAGGAAATTCAATTATAATTAATTATATTTTGATATCATTGTGAATAATTCCATTTTAATTGGTTAACATTAATAAGAAAAGATGATATTATTAGTCGGAGATAGTAGATTAAAGTAATTAATGTAAATAAGATTATAATTAGTGCTATAAATTGTAAATTGTTATGGCAAGAATTTTGAATAATTATTCATTTGGGTAAAAATTCGTAAAAATGGAGGTAATCCTCCAAGAGATATAAGATTAACTGAAATAAAAAAATTGAGTATTGGTGAATTTCATCTAAATGGAATCTGATTTGAATGTTGGGCGGAAATATTGGAGAAGATCATCAGAATTGTTGCTGATAAAATTGTATAAATAATGAAGTAAAATTGTCAGAGATTTTCTGATATTGATAATCATAATAATATTCATCCAATATGATTAATAGAGGAGTAAGATATGATTTTACGTGTTGATGTTTGATATAATCCTCCAATTGAACCAATAAAAATTGATGATAATAATACGAATATGATAATTGATTGATAGGATGATAAATAAGATAGGATAATAAATGGAGCGAATTTTTGTCATGTAATCAAAATGAAGCAGTTGAATCATGATAATCCTTCGATCACAGAAGGAAATCATATATGGAATGGTGCTGCTCCAATTTTAATATATTATTAAATAGTTTCAAAGAAGTTAATAAAATTTTACATTTATAAAATACAAAATGGAATTGTAGACGATGTATAGCCTGAACAATGAAATATTTCATAGCGGCTTCTGTAGATATTATATTGGATTTTGAAGATATTAATGGAATAAAGGCTAGCAAATTAATTTCTAGACCTATTCATGTGGCTGGTCATGAATTAGATCTAATAGAAATTATTGTACCCAGGATTAACATTATCATAAATAATATCTTTGAAGGATTAAATATTGAAATTAAAAAGAAAAGGATTTTTACCTTTATAAATGGGGTATGAACCCATTAGCTTAATTAGCTTATCTTTTTATGAATTTTGGTGTATGATGCACGAGAAATTTTGAATTTTTAAGTAATAGTTTAATTCTATTAAATTCAATGAAAGTAATATTATAATTTACATGATTTATCCTATCAAGATAATCCTTTTTCAGGCATTTCATT